ATGGCAAATTCACATAAAGATGTTGGTACTATGTATTTAATGTTGGGAATGTGGTCTGGGTTCGGTGGGCTGAATCTTAGATGAATAATGCGTTTAGAGTTGAGGCGTCCGGGAATATGGCTTCCTAGTTCTGAAGTCTATAATGGAATTGTCACTCTTCACGCTATCATGATAATTTTCTTTTTTGTGATGCCTGTTTTAATTGGTGGGTTTGGTAATTGGCTTTTACCAATAATGTTAGGTGCTATTGACATGAGGTTTCCTCGACTAAATACATTTAGTTTTTGGGTGCTGCCTCCTGCTCTTTATTTGGTCATTGTTTCTTGTTTTATTGATTACGGTAGGGGAACTGGGTGGACTATGTACCCACCGCTATCAAGGACTCCTTATTCTGGGGGGATGAGAACAGATTTAATAATCTTAGGTCTCCACTTAGCGGGAATTAGGTCTTCAGCTGCTTCAATCAACTACTTAGTTACTTTTTTGAATGTTCGAAGAAAGGCTTTTAAGGCTGAATACTGTCCCCCCTTTGTTTGGGCTCTTTCTGTTACGAGGTTTTTGTTGTTGGTATCTCTTCCAGTTCTAGCCGGTGGGTTGACAATGTTGATTATAGACCGCCACTTTAACTGTAGGTTCTTTGATCCTTCGGGGGGGGGTGATCCGGTTTTGTTTCAGCATCTCTTTTGGTTCTTTGGTCATCCAGAAGTTTATGTTCTAATTTTACCTGGGTTTGGGCTAGTTTCTCATGTCCTGGTGTTTTATACTAAGAAGCTGCGAGTTTTTGGTTCAGTTGCCATGATGTACGCTATAATCTCTATTGGTGTTTTAGGGTTTATTGTGTGGGGGCACCACATATATACAGTAGGGTTGGATGTAGATACGCGGTTTTATTTTACTGCGGTAACAATGTTAATTGCTGTTCCTACAGGTGTCAAGGTTTTTAGGTGGATTGCTACTATTTATGGTTCCCACTTGAGGTTTGAAGCGCCGGTATTGTGGGTTTTGGGCTTTATTGTTAAGTTTACTATGGGGGGGATTACGGGGGTTATCCTATCTAATGCGTGCCTTGATGTAGCTCTTCATGACACTTACTACGTAGTAGCTCACTTCCACTATGTTCTTTCTATGGGGGCTGTGTTTACTATTTTTGCTGGTTATGTTCATTACTTCCCCTTGTTTACCGGAAACTGCCTTCATCGCTCTTGGGCTCGAGGCCATTTCTTTTTAACTTTTGTGGGGGTTAATCTAACTTTCTTTCCTCAGCATTTTTTGGGGTTAGGGGGGATACCTCGCCGCATCCCTGATTATCCAATCTTTTACTACTATTGGAATCAATGGAGGACAATTGGTTGTGCTATAGTTATGGTTAGAGTTTCGCTTTTTATCTTTATGCAGTGGGAAGCGTTTTTTAGGGGTCGACGTCCGTTGCTAGTTGGTAACCGGCCTAGGTCTCTAGAGTGGGTGGTGAATCGTGGGTTTTCCTGTGTTGCCCGCCATACATTTACAGAGGTTATGGCATTGCGCATGATGCACGATGCCACAGCCTTTCGTAAAGAAAGCTTGGCTCGGCTTAACCAAGAGAAAGTAAGTCACTCTAGGTAGCCTTGGATAGTTTAATAAAACGTAGTGTTGAAGCCGCTGAGTTGGGCTTAGCCCTCCGGGGACGCAGGTCTAAGTGCGGAAGGAATGGTTTGAACCTATTCTTAGGGGGCGCAGCAACCTCCCCTGTGTTTGTGCCAAGGTAGTATAGATAGTGCGCCTGTTTTTCGTGCGGGTGGAGGCTAAGTGGCCTCTTGGTTGGTGCCTCACTTTGAGCCGATGCTTTGGTCAGTTTGGTTTGTGATTATTTTGGTTAGGGGGTTTTCTTTTTTTTGTGCTTTGTGGTGGGTCCATATTCCGCGAACTTCTGTTGGGGTAGTTAAGAAGTTAAGATCGCCTGCTAGAAAGTGGTAGGGGAGTTATGATGGCGTGGTTCTTTTCGTGGGTAGTTGTTATAATCTTGATTATTAGGGCGGGGTCCCTTATCAACCCACAAGCGGTAGGAGCCGCTTGTTTAGTCTTAGTGCTGTTTAGGTGCCTTATTTTCGGGTATAGAGGACCTGTATGGCTAAGGCATTTTATTTTTTTGGCATTCCTGGGGGGTCTAATGGTGGTTTTTCTCTATGCGGTTTCCTTGGCGCCAAGGCCGTACTTTAAGGGCGTAATAGGCCAAATTAAAGCCCCGCTTAAAGCGTTAGGCGGGAGAATTTTTTTTTTTTTTTTCTTTTTTCTTTACAAGGGATGGTTTAGGGCTAGAGGGGTTCTTTTTGGGGGCCTTATTGAGGGTTCTTTCTTAGGGGGAGGTGAAATAGCGGATAGGAGGTGGGTAAGAAGGGTTTCTTTTGTTTTCTTAGCCCTAGTTTTGGCTATTTGCATGGTGTCGGTAACTAAGCTTTGTAGTTATAATAGGGGAGGTTCTTTGCGTGGAATGCGAAGAAAGATGGAATAGTGAGGGTGGCAGAATTTATGTGTTCGTTTTAAGCTCGAAAGATGAGCCTAGGCTCCCCTTACTGTTGACTAAAAATATTTCTGTTAGTTCGGGTGCTATTTATCCGGTGGTAAAAGGCACTTTCTATGATCTACCCTGCCCCGCTAATCTGAGGGTTTGGTGGGGGTTGGGTTCTTTGCTGGGTGTGTGTGTAGTTGGACAGGTGGTAACTGGTTGGTTCCTGTCTTTCTATTACACAGCCCATGAGGATTTGGCTTATAGGAGGGTTATTTTTATCATAAAGGAGGTAAATTTCGGTTGGCTAATACGGAGGTTTCATATTAATGTTGCTAATTTTATGTTTGTGTGCCTTTATTTCCATGTTGGTCGGGGGATCTATTACGGTTCTTTCCGACTGTATAAAGTTTGGGCCACAGGGGTTGTATTGTTGTTATTGGTGATGCTTACTGCTTTTACTGGCTATGTTTTACCTTGGAGTCAGATGGCTTATTGGGCTGCCCAAGTTATTAGAAGGATGGTGACGGCTGTTCCAGTGTTTGGGGGGGATATTGCTATGTGGGTTTGGGGAGGATATGCCGTGGGAAATATCACCCTTAAGCGTTTGTTTAGGGTTCACTTCCTTCTACCCTTTATTATTCTAGGGGTGTTTTTCTTGCATTTGATTTTTCTTCATGTTACAGGTTCGGGGAATCCTTTGGGGCTCGACAGAGAATGTAACTTAGTTCGTTTCCACAGGTTCTTTACCGTTAAGGATTTAGTCGGGGTCTGTGGGGGAATATGCATTGTAGTTTTTATAATCAGGTTCTACCCTTATAGGCTGTTAGATGGTGGAAGGTTTATCTCCTGCGATTATATGGAGACTCCTGCGAGGATTCATCCTGAGTGGTACTTTTTATTTGCTTATGCTATCCTTCGATCTGTCCCCAACAAGATTGGGGGAATTGTGTTACTACTACTTTCTATCTTAGTGTTGTTTGTTTTACCTGAGATTTGGTGCGGAAAGATGGAGGGTTTTTGTTTTTACCCTGGCTGTCAGTTCTTGTTTTGGACTTGGATTTTCAACTTTATCATTCTAACTTACGTTGGGAGGCAGGGTGTTGATCAGCCTTTTGTAATGGCTGGGGAGTGAGGGACTATTTATTATTTTCTTTTTTTTCCCTTGGTTGGTGTTACACAGCACCTTGAGGATAGGTTCAGAAAGAAGAGGCGATGTGCGTCTTAGGTGCTAGAGTGGAGCCAAGTTAGGTTGCCTGAGCCGGCTTCCGTGCAAGCTTTCAACCTTCAAATTGTCTATGAAGGTTGTCTGGTCGTTGCTTTTTTTATTTCTTTTGTTGTTCTTTTTTTTATGCGAATAGTGGTGTTTAACACTGCGACGTGTAGGGTTTATTTGGAGTGTGGCCGTCTTGAGGTTTTCTGGTCGGTATTGCCATTTATAATGTTGGTGTGTATCTGTTCTATCTCGGTGTTTGCTTTATATGTGAACGATGAGACTAATGAGGATCCTTTGGTGGATGTGGTAGTAGTCGGGCATCAGTGGTATTGGAGGTATCAGGTTGGGGTTGATGGGGGCCCTGAAGTGTTCAAGTGGGATTCTCGTATTGTAAGCCGTAGGGTTGATAGCCCGATAGACTTCCAAGACTATTGGACTGTTGATCGGCCTTTGCCCGTTCCTGTGGGGGGTGTTACTCGAGTGTTGGTAACTAGCGAGGATGTGCTTCATAGGTGGGGCGCTCCCCGTCTTCACTTAAAGGTTGACGCTATTCCTGGTCGGCTAACTCGGGGGTTATTTGAGTTAAAGCTCCCTGGGGTTATTAAGGGGATGTGTGTTGAGCTTTGCGGTGCCTACCATTCGATAATGCCTACTATTATTGAAGGTTTAGGAGAAGCTGATTTTTGGCAGTGGGCTAGGCGGCCCTCTTAGATGGTGTCTTTTTTCGTGGAGTCCAGACAGTTGGTGGGAATCAGTAGGATGGGGGTTATAAGGGTGTTTTCTTTTTCTATGTTTTTAGGAGGTTGGCTGGCCTTTGGGGCTCAGTTTAAGCATATTTTGTCTGCTCTCCTCTGTGTTGAAGTAGTTTTGGTGGGGGTTTTAGGCGGGATTTGTGCTAGGGTCCCTGTGTTTTCTGGCTACTTGTTTTTTTATGTNTTAGGTTTGGGTGTTTGTGAGTCGGCTCTTGGTCTTTCCTTGTTAGTGGTTTATGCTCGGAGGCACGGAAGTGATATATTTAAGGGCTTAGATTCGACTAGGGGATAGTGAAACGTTGTCCCTTTCATCGTGTTGACCAGAGTCCCTGGCCTTTATTAACAGCGTGGAGGCTAGGAATTTCTGCAATAATGTTTGTTCAGTTTCTCCATGGGGATCCTTTCTATCGTGTTTTAGTGGGGTTGGGATTGGTGGTTACTTGTGTTTATTGGTGGTTTTCTGATATTATTTCGGAGGCAACTTTTATGGGAAAGCACACTCGTCGTGTGCAGCGAGGAATTCGAATTGGGTTTTGTATATTTTTAATCAGGGAGACGATGTTCTTTGCTTCTTTTTTTTGGGCATTTTTTCATAGTGCCTTAGCTCCGGGAGTAGCCTTGGGGTTTTTTTGGCCACAGGAGGTTTACACTATGCCGTGTTGGGGGCTACCTCTATTGAACACTAGGCTTCTTTTAAGAACGGTTTTTCCTTGTAATATGGCTCAAGCTGCTATTAAGGCAGGTGAGCTTAAGATCGCCCTTAACACCCTTGGTTTGGTTATATTTCTAGGAGGGTGTTTTGTGTTAGTGCAAGGCTATGAGATTTTTACAGCGAAGTTCACTCTTGCTGATGGGGTTTATGGGTGTTGTTTTTTTTTTTTAACAGGGCTTCATGGACTACATGTGGTAGGGGGTTTATTCTTTCTTTTTATTGCTTGGAGTCGAGCTCGGCTGGGGCATTTTTCTAGTTCCCGGCACCTAAATTTAACTTTTTCTATTTGGTATTGGCATTTTGTTGATATTATCTGGATTTTCGTTTTTTCTTTTATTTATGTCTGGAGTAATCTAGGGTGGCAGTGGACTTTTAGGGATGTGTTTTCTTCTTTACCGTTTTAATGTTGAGTGGATATATTTTGGCTAGTCTTATTTATTAGTACAGTAATTGTAGTAGCTTTGGGTGGATTAAGTCACTGGCTGTCTCATTTGTGGGTGCGGGATTCTCAGAAGGCCTCTCCATATGAGTGTGGCTTTGATCCGTTTGTTTCTTCTCGGTCTCCTTTTTCCGTTCGGTTTTATATGGTGGCTATTTTGTTCTTGGTCTTTGAAGTTGAGTCTTTGTTGTTCTTTTCGGCTCTACATGCTTATTGCAGGGGTGTTGAGAGTGTGGGCTTGTACAGTTGGGGGTTCTTAGTGCTTCTTGTTCTAGGGTTAGCTTATGAGCTATTTCGTGGGGCTTTGGAGTGGTCTAAGGATTAGGCGGGAAGTTGACTTAGCATTGACTTCTAATCTGTTGCTAGAGAGGGTATCGAACTTTCTCCCGTCTAGGGCGTTAGTCTAATTTGGGCGCCCCGCTGTTAACGGGGAGGCGGGAGTTGTCTCACGTCCTGAGTGTTGGCAATTTTGCTGAGGTTGCTTCCTTTTTCGGGTATGATGGGCTGCTGGCAGTTCTTCTTAGTTTGTTTTCTTTCTTCCCCTTTTGTTCTTTATCGTGGCTCTCTAGAGGGTCATGTGTTGGGGGGAGTATTTATAATTGATGAATGGTGTGGTTCACTTATTTTTTTAAGGTTCTGGTTAGGGGCCTTGATAATAATAGCTGCCAAGCCTCGGGCTAGGGGTTTGTGTGTGTGGGGTGTAGTGATTTGCTGTTTTTTGGCGTTCTCTTGTTGAAGGTTTTTATGGTTTTACGTTTTTTTTGAGCTGACTTTAGTGCCTATGGCCTATATAATTGTAAAGTGGGGAAGGCAGCCGGAGCGAGTTTCCGCCACTTTTTACATGTTTTTGTATACTTTGAGGGGCTCATTGCCCTTCTTGATCTTTCTTGTTACCTACTATTACGGGAGGTATTCTACTTTTATAGGGTTTAGGTGAGATGTGGCGAGGAGGATGGGGGTGTGGGGTTGTGCCATTGTAGTTGTCTTTTTTGTTAAGATTCCGTGCTATCCATTCCACCTGTGGCTTACTAAAGCCCACGTTGAGGCTCCTACGGCTGGTTCAATAGCTTTAGCCGGACTACTCCTGAAGTTAGGGGGGTTTGGTTTGATGCGGGCAATAAGTTGTTTTGGCCAGTTGAGGTTTTCTATGCAAGTATTTTGGGCTAATGTTGGTATTTGAGGGGGCGTTCTCAGGTCGATTGCCTGTCTCCGTCAAATCGATAGTAAGTCTTTGGTAGCCTACTCTTCGGTTGGGCACATAAGTTTGGTTCAACTTGCAATTCTGAGGGGGACTACTGTGGGGTGGGTGGGTGCTCTTTATATAATAATTGCCCATGGTCTAAGGTCTTCAGGCCTGTTTAGTGTCCTTGGTGAGTTCTACGGAAAGGTGAAAAGCCGGAGGCTTGTAGTTTATGGGGGTCTAGAAATGGTTTTTCCGGGGAGTAACTTGTGGTGGTGCCTCCTGGTTGTGTGCTCTATGAGGTGTCCCCCAAGTCTTGGGTTTTTGGGGGAGGTTATAATAGGGATAGGGATTTGTAGAATTTTTCCACAAGGCTATATTTTTTGTTTTATTCTACTATTCTTTTTCGGTGGTGCAAGAATAATGGTGCTTTACACCAGGGTAATACACGGAAGGTTTTCGACTGCCCTGGTTCCTGGGGGGTCTGGAATTACGAAGTGTAGTTATCTTGGTCTTTTCCATGGGGTGCCGTTAATTATTTTGTTTTTTTTACCTGCGTTCTTGTCTTTGCGGGCTCTTCGGAGCGGTCTTTAAGAAGTAGGGCTAAAGCCCACGCACTGTTGACAGAGTAGGAGAGGAGGAAGTAGAAAACCAGATTAAATGGGTGGCGGAGAGCGATGAGATTGTACAAGACCCGGGATAAAGGCTAAGAGAAGGGGTCTCCCGATCGAATTAGGGTACGATTTGTTTGTCTGCCAGTGTTGTCATTTTCAGGTGAGGCCGAACCCTAGCCCGAGATGTGACTTTTCCTATGGGAGCATGTTTGGGGTCTCCCTTAGTTTGAGGAGAGAAGGAAGTAGAAACCAGAATGAATAGAAGGCAGGACGTGGATAGTCTTACCGGGGCAGGGCTGAAGAGACAAAGGCCTCTCGTTCGTGGCTCAAGATTCGATTGTTCGACCGCGTGCCTCCGTCGTTTTAAGTAAGGTCGAACCCTACCCCGAAAATCAAGCCAGTCTTARGGGGGAATCATCGAAATTTTACTGTTTTTTACTTTTTTTTTTTATTTAAAACACCCGCTTTTTAGAAATTTCACTCTTATATACTCAAAGATTTTCTAAGGTTTTAGAAAAAGTTGGAGGGCAAACTTACCCCCAAAAAAAGGTGCTAAAAAAGGTCAAAAAAAGGCCAAAACTAGACCAAAATTAGTAAAATGGTCCCGCCAAAAAAGAAAAAGTTTGTTTTTTTGTGTTTTTTGGGGGGGTGGTAAGTTTGTTGAAGCTTCTCTATGAATAGCGAAAATTTTAACGAAGAGCCTGACTTTTTTCCAACAAAACTTTTGGCTTTTTTTCTTTTTTTTTTTCTTTTTTTTCCGTGTTTGACTGATTTTTCCAAAATTGACTGTAAAATATGGCTAGATTTCAGGTACAGAAAAAAAAAAATACTGCTTCATAAAAAAAATTTCTTTCTTAAAGTTGCCGAAATTTTTTAAGTAGGGGTAAAAATGAAATATTGAAAATAGTGTTTTTTTGGGTAAGTTTTAAGGTCTAGATTTTACTCTTAAAAAGAGAGGGAGAATAGTAGTAAGTGAGCGAGGCTAATCTTCGGGGGTTTTTTGGTTTTTTTTAAAAAAAAGTATTTAATTCTTTGAAAAAACACAGATAAAAATTTTAAAAAACCGGGGTTTGTAATAAAAAAATTTTTCCGTATAAGGGGGGGGGGGTAAATAAAGGTTTGGAAAAGTTGTGGGGGAGGGGGTGTGGGGGAGGGGGTTACTACGATTATGAGGATTCGCAATTTTAGTTTTTCGTGGAGGTTAGTAGTGGTGAGGGTTGTTTTTAGGCTGTCTAGGCCTACTTGGTTTGGTGCGTGGGTTGGAATAGAGATGAATTTATTCGGTGCGGTGGCGTTAATGGTGGGGAGGAGTAAGCAGTCTGTAGATTCTGTATTTAAGTATTTTTTTGCTCAAAGTTTTGGTTCGAGGGTGATTATTATAGGTTTAGTTATAGGAAGGTGGGGTGGCTTGGGGCCTATTGTGGCGTGTTTGGTTATGGGGTTGATGGTTAAGGTAGGTGCGGCCCCCTTCCATTTTTGGGTTGTTGAGGTTCTTAGGGGTATTCGTGTAGAGTGTATGTGGTTCCTTTTGACAGTTCAGAAGCTGGTTCCTTTAATATTGGCAACTCAAGTTGGCCGGGGTAGGTGAGCTTTATTTGTTTGTAGGGGGCTTAGCGTTTTGGTTGGCGCCATTAGGGGAGTGGGCGCTACCAGGCTTTCTCGCTTTGTTGGGTATTCTTCTATTGCCCATACGGGCTGGAGGTTGGCTGCTTGTATTGGTGGGATGGGGGTTCTTTGGTTTTACTTACTAGCCTACTGGGTTTCGTTAACAGGCTTTCTTTGATTTAGAAAGGGTGATTGGCGTTTGTGTTCTTGGGGGGGGGAAGGCTTGGCTAGGTGTTTTTTTTTACTCTCTTTGGGGGGCTTCCCCCCCTTTTTAGGGTTTTTTGCTAAGCTTGCTGTGATGGTTGCTATTATCAGTGCCTGTCCTTTACTTCTAGTTCCGTTGGCCATTGGTTCTGTTGTTAGTTGGGGGTATTATCTTTTTGTTGTAAGGTTTTCAATTATCCAGGGTGGCTTAATCAGACGCGTCTCTAGTCGTTTAATGGTTCCCATGTTGGTTATGAGAGTTCCTTACTTAATAAGGATGCATCTTGTTTTATAGGGTGGGAAGTGGTGAAAAGATCATGGGTAGTTGTCATTTATCAGTTGCGATTAATCGCCTTCTCATTAGTGTTGAGCCGGGATTTAGCGGGTTACTTTGATGTGGTAACGTTCGAGGGTTTTAACCTCTCCAGCACTTGGCTTCTGTGGTGTAATGCATGAAGGGTTGTGGTCTCTTTGGTGAACTAGTGGTTCCAGGGGTCCATCGGAAGCTAGGTTAAATTAAAACCCTGAGTTTCCAAAACTCAAAATGGTGGTAGTCCGCCGCTTCTGCGAGAAGAAGTATACTGGTACATTGGGTTTGGGACTCAAAGGTCTCCTTAGGGGGTTTCTCGTGTGTTGGTTGGGCGCCATTGTCGTAGTTTTTGTCGGTTTATATCGTTCTTTAGGTTTTTGGGAGCGGTTTCTTTGGGAGGGGACAGGCTAGTGTTAAGGTGGGAGGTTACGCGCTTAAGTTCGTTGGGCTTAAGGGTCGACTTCTATTTAGATACAGTTGGATTGGTTTTTAGGGGTGTTGTTCTTTACATTGCTAAGAGGGTTTTCCACTTTAGGGATGCTTACATAAGGTCTTCTGTTCATCCGATTCGGTTTCATAGTCTTTTAATGTGTTTTGTTATTTCGATGATTCTTTTTATTTTTATTCCCAATCTCTTTGGGTTGATGATTGGTTGGGATGGTTTAGGGATTTTTTCTTTTTTGTTAGTTTTGTTCTATCCTTGCCACAGTTCTTTGAGTGCTGGGCTGATCACAGGACTAACGAACCGTCTTGGGGACAGTTTTTTAATTTTGGCGCTTTTCTTTAGGCTTTTGGTGTGGGGGAGGAGCAGCCTGGGAGCCGGTGCTCTAGGTGTGGCTAGTTTTAGTCTTGTCGTTGGTGGGATGACCAAGAGAGCGCAGTTTCCGTTTTGTAGTTGGCTGCCTCGGGCTATGGCTGCTCCTACTCCTGTGTCTTCTTTAGTTCACTCTTCTACTTTGGTTACTGCTGGAGTTTTTTTAATAGTCCGCTACCACGATAGGCTTAGGGATGGTTCTATGGCTCTTTTGCAGTGGGCTTCTCTTATAACTATGCTTATCAGAGGCCTAAACGCGTGTGTGGAGTTTGATATGAAAAAGGTGGTAGCCTTGTCTACGCTATCACAGGTTTCTTTTATAATGTTTGCTGTTAGGATGGGATTTCCTTTACTTGGGTTTTTTCATTTAATTAGGCATGCTGTTACCAAGGCCCTTCTCTTTATTTGTGTTGGCTTGGTTATTTTAAGTTATAGTCAAGATCTTCGTCGTTTGGGGGCGAGGTTTTTGGGGGCAGAAGGTATTAAATGGTATTTTGGGGGTGCTTGTGTTGGTTTATGTGGGTTTCCTTTTATTAGAGGGTTTTATTCTAAGGATGCGGTGATTGAGTCTATTTTTTTTAGAAGGGTTGGTTATTGTGGCTTTTTTATTTTCTTTTTAAGGGTTTTAACTACCAGGTACTATAGTGCGCGTTTATTCTTCTTTTGTTTTTTAGTGGGTCTTCTAGGAAAAGGCAAGGGGGGGGTCAATGCATTTCGTTATGGTGGGTGTTCGGGTGCTTATGATGTTCATTGTCATTGTTGGGGCTTGTTCTTACTAAGAATTGGGCTAGGAGGGGTAGGCTTGTGGTTTTTTTACGTTATGCCTTGCATGTTTCCTTGCCATGTGAGGAAGGCACTGGTTTTGTTTATTTGTCCTTTTGGGTTTTGGGCTTTTTGGTTGCTAGGGGGCCACAAAGATAGGTTGGGGGTTCGAGATGTTCTTGCTATTGGGCATGAAGGATGGTCATCAGGCCGAGAAAGGTTTGTCCGGGAGCTGGGCTTCCTTGACGGGCTAAGCGGTCAGCCTTTGGTTTATAGGGGTATAATCCTTTCAGAGAGGGTCAATGCTTCTATAGATCAGGGGTTGTTGGAGACTTACGGTCCTGGGGGAATGGGACGTATTTTAAAGGTTTTGTTGAATTACAACCAGATTATGTGTAGGCATTGGCTTGCTCTTTTTTTCTTAGCTTACGTTGTAGAAGTTCTTTTTTGGGTTGTTATTTCTTAGGTGTCTCTTGTCTTGAGAACTTATTTTGATCAGTTTGATTGGAGGCTAAGAGTTGGTGGGGTCTTTTGCTTTCTTTTACCCTATTTTATTGTCTATTCTTTTTTAAGTCCTGTGTTTTTAAGGATAGGAAGGCTTGAGCTTGTTTTTAGGTGGTTTGTACTGACCTTAGCTAAGTTTTTTAGGGAGCATGAATGGACTAAGAAAGCTGGAAGTGCTCATTTTTTGACTTTTATCTCAGTTCTTTTATTGAGTGTTAATTTGGTGGGTATACTTCCTTTTGTTAAGGGTGTTAGGGTTATGCCTGTTTTCACTTTAATTACGGGGCTTTCTTTGTGGAGGTTAGGAAGGTTGGCTACTGTGTGGGGTATTGGAAAGTTCGCTAAAGGCGTATGGGTTAAGGGGGCTCCTTTACCTCTTAACTTGTTTGTCGTATGTGCTGAGCTTCTTAGTTGGACTATTCGTCCTTTTATTTTGGGAATTCGGTTGCTTGTTAATGTCTCTTGCGGGCACATTATTCTTGCTCTTTTGGGGGAGCTGGTGAGGTTTTTTGCTTGGGAGGGGAAGGTGGTAGGGTTAGTTGCTACTGCTGCTGTAGGATTTTGTATTGGTGTTTTAGAGTGGATTGTTATGCTGGTTCAGGTATTTGTTTTTGTGAGAATTATTGCCTGGTCTTGGGGGGAAGGAAGAAAAGGTCCTTATACGGTATTTTGCCGCACTAGGTGGAGCCTGGCTCCTGCTAGTCGGTCTTTTAGTTCTTAGGTCTTGTAGTTGAAGAACAATAATGAGTTGCAGCCTCGTAGGTGGGTACGTCCCTGAGATCTGGGTTAGTGGGTGGCTGAAGATAGGTGAAGGGCTGTAAACCTTTTTATGGAAGTTATTCCTCCACTATCACTTTTAGTTTATATAAGAATGGCGGTCTTGTAAGCCGCAGGGGCAGGTGGATCTGCAGGGTGATTGCTTCTTGGTGTAAAAAACACTTCTAACTTGCACTTAGAGGATGGGAAAGTCCCAGAAGCGACGGGTTGGCAGATAGATGTGCTTGACTTAGGATCAAGAGAGGGGGTTTATGCCCCACCTGTTAAGCAAGTAGTATATATTAAGTACACTGGGCTCATGCCCCGATGGAGGGAAAGTTTTCCCCTGGCTTATTTTCATTTCTGGTGTAAAAAGCATGCGCGCCTTCCAAGTGTGAGGTCTTCTTGGGGAAGGGAGTGGGGTTGATAGCTTAATTAGAGTGTTGAACTTTTAATTCAAAGGTAGGTTAAGAGCCTTCAGCCTAAATGTTAGTTTGGTTCTGGTTACCAAGCTTAGTTTACATCTAGTCGATTAACACATGGCAGTAAAAGCGTAGAATGAGTGAGGTGAGGGCCCAAGAAAGGGGCGGTGGCCCCTTTCTTGGGCTGTCCGCGTATATAATCAGAAAATTTCGATGACTATCAATAGAATTCATACCTCCAGTGGATAGACTTTAACACATAAGCGAAAGCTTGATTAAGCTATGATGAGTAAGAGGAGTCCAACCAGGTGCCAGCAGTCGCGGTTAAACCTGAGTAACTCAAATTAAGCTATAAGCGTAAAAGGTGGATTGGCAACGAGAAAGGGGGAGCTAAGGAAGGCGAGGCTAGGAAGAGGGGTGCAATCTTTATTCCTACGAAAAGTGTAAACCTTCCTTTAGGCTGTTTCCACGGAACCGGTGGGGGAGACATGGATTAGAGACCCATTTATTACCGATGAAAACTTTGCTTCTCGTTGCTGCTTGGGTACTACGAGCATGTGCTTAAAACTCAAAGAACTTGGCGGCTTGTTAACTACCTAGGGGAATATGTGCCTTAATCCGATAGTCCTCGACATATTTTACTGGGCCTTGAAAAAACAGTTGGTGTATTGCCGTTGTCAGCTTGTTGTTGAGCAGAGAGAAACAGGCTTAAAGGATTCGTCTGGGAGCAGATGGATTCCGTGAATTCAGGTCGTAATACTGCCTATGGCTCTAGGGAGTGGGTGTTACAATTTTTAATTAAAATACGGATCTTTTTATGAAAAAAAAGTGAAGGTGAACTTAGGAGTAAGGGAAGATTAGCATGCTCCCCTGAACGTGAATCTAGCTTGTGTACAAACTGCCCGTCGCTCTCGGTAAGAGCTGAGATAAGTCGTAACAAGGTAGGGGTACTGGAAGGTGCGCCCTGACATGTGGGGTAGTGTATAAGCACGCAGGTTTTTGGTTCCTGAAGAAAGAGGGTGTCTCTTTCCTGCAAATTAGGCCGAATTAGTATAAATAGTACGGGTGGCTTACACTCACTAAGAAACTTTTGGTTATTCGGTTGTTGGTAAGAGTATTAGTTTGGTCCGTTAGGTTTTACGTCGTAGTTCTTCTAAGGGTGGCCTATCTTACCTTGTTTGAGCGGAAAGTTTTAGCTGCTAGACAAGTTCGGAAGGGTCCAGAGATGGTTGGGTGGTTGGGACTTTTTCAACCGTTTGCTGATGGGGTCAAGCTTTTTAGGAAGGAGTACTTCACTCCTAGAAGGTCTAATTCCATTCTTTTTTTTTTAGGTCCTTGTTTGATGCTTTTTCATGCATTTTTTTTGTGGGGCTGCAGGCCAGGGGTTTGGGGGGGCGGTATTTATTTTTTTTGGGGCGGTCTTTATGTTTTAAGGGTTTTAAGGGTTGGTGTGTACGGGGTAGTGCTCTGTGGGTGGGCTTCAAACTCTCGGTATGCAATGTTTGGTGCGGTTCGTGCCTTGGCGCAGGTTATCTCGTATGAAGTAATACTTGTTTTTCTTTATTTGGCTCCTTTTTTTGTTGCTGGGAGGTTGGATTTAGAGAGTGTAAGTCTTTCTCAGGTGAGTGGGTGTAACGGGGGGGTGCTGTTTTTGGCCCTTCCTTGGTGGTGTTTCTGCATTTTAGCGGAAAGAAATCGTGCTCCTTTTGATTTTGTTGAAGGGGAGTCAGAGCTTGTTTCAGGGTTTAATGTTGAGTATGGGAGGGGGGGGTTTGGAATGATCTTTATTGCTGAGTACTCCAACATTATTTTTTTAAGAAGGCTTACTGGGGTTTTATTTTTGGGGGGAGGTAATTTCCTAGCTAGTGGCTATTACGGATTTTTGGTTAGGGGGTTAATTAGGTCTTTTATGGGGTTTGTGATTGTTTTTTTAGTGGTTCTATGTCGGAGAAGGTTTCCACGCTATCGGTATGACTTATTAATGAAGTTAATCTGGTGTCAAATTCTTCCTATTTTGATAAGGTGTTTTGGCATCTTTTTACTCTTGGTTTAGTTAAAGGTTTGGGAGGAGTCTAGGATTAGGGGTAGGTCTGTTAGGGGAGCGAGGTTTCGGCCTTCGCTAAGGGGAGTGAAATTCTCCTCCCTACTCTTGAAGTGTCTAACTGTTAAGAATAAGTTTCTAAGAAGAATTAATAAATCATTTTTTTGGCCTAGTACGGGCGACAGAAAAGCCGGTAGCAGTAATAGAGAAAAGTAGCGTGAGCGAAAGGCATTTTTCAAGGTAAAATCAGTGATGGGTTCTCGTACCTTTTGCATCATGGCTTTACAAGTGTTTATTCTTAGGAAGGCTCCCGAAAGTTTAGCGATCTATTTTTTTACTGAGGTTGGCGTAGAAGGCTATCTTTAGATGGAAGAATAGTGGCGAAATACCTTTCGCGCTGACTAATAGCTGGTTGTTTTGTAGATATATTTAAGTATAGGTCCCACCTAGAAGCTAATGGGATTAGACCTTTAGTTTTTGGTGGGAGCCCATTTTCTTCAGGCTAAGCTGAGGAAAAGGATAAAAGGTTTTTAGAGAAAAGAGATGGAAAGTGGGCTTAAAGAAGCCATCTTTTTAGAGTGGGTTAATCCTCAGTATTTCTAGTTAATGATCAAATGAAGTTCCTTTTGTTCAACAAAACTTCTTCACGAAACTAAGGGGTGAAGGTAATAATGTAAAGATGAGTAGCTCAGTTTTTGGGGTTTATTTGGTTCAGGAAATTAAACGCTAAGTGAACGATGATGATAAGCAAAGCTAAAGGAACTCGGCAACAACGAAAACCGCCTGTTTAGCAAAAACATGGCTCCTTGAAATCATAAGGAGTCGTGCCTTCCCGGTGAGTTTAAACTTAAACGGATGCGGTAAAGCGTGCTAAGGTAGCTAAGTTATGGCCTAGTTAATTGTAGGCCCTGTGAATGGTTTGACGAGTTTTCTTCTGTCTCTAGCTTGTTTCAGTGAACTTGAATTGGATGTGCAAATGCTTCCTTGCGAAAGAAAGACGAGAAGACCCCGTGAAGTTAGAAATCTATGTGCGTGGAGGTAGAAGGTTACTTCCCTTAGCTTATGGTTTTGGCTGGGGCAGCAAGGGGGCAAAATTAGACCCCTTTATTCTAAGTGCTGGTGAGCAATGACCCATAGTTTTAGAGGGTATGATTAGTAGAAGAAGTTACTCCGGGGATAACAGCGTAATCCGTCTTGACAGTTCTTATAGATGGGCGGGTTTGCGACCTCGATGTTGGCTCTGGATGTCCTGAAGCTGTAGGCGGTTTCAAGGGTTGGTTCGTTCGCCCATTAAAATCCAACGTGAGCTGAGTTCAGATCGGCGAAAGCTAGGTCGGTTTCTATCTTCTTTCTTGATTGAAAGCCTTAGGGTACGAAAGGACATTCGGCTTCAGAGGTTCTGTAATGGTGGTTTTATAATATGGTTATAGTAAGTGGTACGTTGGTCTCGTTGGCTT